CGGAGCGAAAAGGGTTTTCCATGAGATGGGAAATGAGAACTATTAGCCCCACACGAGGTTTGTGAATAAGTGATTGTCTGATAATGAGCAAGGAATATCCGTCTTTCTGCTAAACAGGATCTATTGAACTCATAATTCATTAGATACTTTTTATGAATGTCAACTAAGTATCGTAAGTAAATGGATCCCGGTTGTTCAATCATTTGATAACCAGAGTCATTCTTTGATAAACGATCACTATGAGTCAGACTCAATAGAATTTGATCAATCCTTTTTTCCGTCGTTAAGGTGGAGAACTGAACCAAGAATTCTCTTTCTTCATCATCAATCGAATCACTGTTCGCGACCCAGGATTCTATTTTATCATCAATCCAATCACCGTTCACGTTTTTTCTTTTTCTTATCAATGAATAGATCTCTTTACTTGTACGACTTAGATGTCTCGTATTTCTCGAAAAAGTGATTCGATTGATGGGATTTGGTATGATACTGATGAGATCGATGAGATTGATATTCAAATATTTCTTCTTAGAACGTATTGATTTGACCCCATAAGCGGGACCACCACCCAATAGCATGTTGCCGCCAGAAGCAGAATCCCGTATTTCTTCCAGAGAATCTCCTAATTGTTCCAGAGCAACTAGAAAGAGATTCTTTAACCAGAAAGAATTCAGTTCAGATGTAGGATACCTATCCAGAAGTTTTCGCAACTCAATCATGTATGATGGAATCATCAAAGATTTGATCTTTTCTAACTCTGTCTGTAACTCACTAGAGGCTCGGAAAACAAAGAGAAGATGTGTACGAACGAGATATCCAGCAACAAGAAGAAGGAAAAGAATTGAATAGAGGAACTCCCAAGCATTTGGTGATCTCAGATGTGTCCATATCAATGGAATGGGTGACTCATTATTTCGATGAATCATTTCTTCGGACAGAAGAAGATTCTGTAAACGCTTACTCGAACTCTCACTTATCAGATTCCGTTGTGGAAGAATCGACCACCACTTTTTCTGAGGAATTGGCCATGATATATCTGATCCATGCATAATATCATGAAAAACGGACACAAAATTTTGACTGCCACTTAGGGAATATTGAAAGGGAATATTCAATATCAAATAAATATTGTTTTTTAAGGTGAAATAAAGATATTTACACCCCGTCCAAGTAAGGAACCACGGCATATAGGTTTGGAACAAATTCCATTTTGAGAGATTTGAAAAAGCACTATCTCGTTGAAGGGTTCTACCTACTTCCCCCTTCTCAACGTTTTTCTTTAGACAAAGACTCAGTTCTTTCCTCTTTCCGGACGGCACATATTTATCAAAACATGGAGTGTGAATCAAACCCATGTTTGAATTGAAACGGAGATAGTGATGCAAGTTTTTCCCTTCTGAATCAGATAGATTCATATCTGAAAGAAGTTGACAATAAGTTCTTTCAAAATTGACTATTTGGTCCTCTATTACAGGTGTTCCAGAAATGTCTGCAATCGAGTAAATAGGAACGGATGGCTCGGATCGAATTGAAAAATGGAAAGATTTGTACAAGTTATACGTTTCGTTACCACTTTGTGGAACATTGTTAGGTATGAATATGCCAGATACCTGTGACTCAATTGGGGAAATAGTCTCTCTCTCTCCCAAAACATGTTTTTTTTTGCCGAAACAAAAAGAAAATATTTTGTCGCGAATGCACAAGATATTGGGGAATTGTGCATATGTAAAATCATAATTATGAATACGGGTCTTTTCCCCATAAAAATGGAATCCTTTGTTACAATAGAACCAGAAGCGATGGGGATGATTCAAGAATTGAAGTCTGTTTGCTCTATAAAAAGAAGATATCAATGAACTTTTCTGAGGATTCAACCAATTGTTTCGATCGTGGAATATCATTGATAAATAGGAATCCGTGTTCTCAAAGGATTTCCTGCGATTTTTTCTAGTACGGAATGAGTCAATCATGCACTTTTGTATCTTGTTGAACAAAAAAGGTAATATTGTTCCTGTATTGATTAAAAATTTCGATCTTTGGGAAGTATCATGATCATACAATAAGAAGGGTTTCAATTTATTCAAATAAACGATTTGAACACCTATTGATTCTAACAACTGATTGCCGGGTTGATCATTCAGACCTTTCAATTCATAGATGTGGATTTCGGCCCTATGAATGGAGATATTCCCGAGACTCACAACGAAAAAAGGAAGTGACTTAGATAAAAAGAGAAGCGACTTGGAAAAAAGGAGAAGTGACTTGGACAAAAAGAAACGAAATGACTTGGACAAATCTTGTTTGTCGATAACCTCGGACAAATCAATCGAATATTGATTAATACGTAATCGATCGAACATTACTTGAAAACGGTGTTTCTGCTCAGAAACGAAATGCTCCAAATGTTCCTGGAAATTCTTGCTTCCATTGGAGCATTTGTATCTATATACATTAGGATCCAGATTCGTGGATCTCTCGGTTCGAGAAATAAGAGGATCGAACCACTTCTTCTTAATCTTTTTCAAATTGGATAAATGTTGGTTGATCTTATCTATTATTATAGTTAGATGATTCAGAATATCATTTCCTATTGGGTGCTTTTGAATTCCTATGGGATGCTTTTGAATTCCATATGCGAAGTTGCAATCGGGTCGATTCATTAAAAAGAATCGATTCAATACATTTCTTATGTACCCATAGGTACTATATTGGATTTGAATCTGATTTCGGATCAATCTATATTGATGGATCGCCTCCATTATGTTGTTGTGAGCAAATACCGCTATTTTTGGTTTTGGATCTTCCAAATCATTCCCGCAGGAGATCCGGACCGATTTTTTTTTTATCTTTCGATAAAAAGATTCATTCTCTTCATAAAAAATAGAAAGTAGAACCAATAAAGATTTCTTTTTCGATTCATCCCCGGAGTTGAATACCTCATTCAATAATTATAAAAAGATTCATTCTCTTCATAAAAAATAGAAAGTAGAACCAATAAAGATTTCTTTTTCGATTCATCCCCGGAGTTGAATACCTCATTCAATAATTTTCCGTAGGAATCAATAGACAAGCCAAATTCCTTATTATGATAGGCTAAACCCGGCTCGGTTATTGATAGAGTGAATAGATCTGCCATTTCTTGAAATGTCTCTTCTAATTCAAACTCGTGGTGCAACCTGTATCCCCCTTTGTTCCGATCATGGAATAGATGAAATAAATCAAAAAATGCATTTTCGTTCAAGAATGAAATCTTATTGGAACTGTCCATATCCGGTTCATCCTTCGGAACCATATCCCATCCCGGATCTGCTGCAATCGAATGAACTGAGGAGGTATTTTGTAAATACGTAATTATCTTGAATATATCAACTATTTCTTTATTTTCCGATCGCCTCGAAGGGACAAAAGAAACACCTTGTTGTTTCTTCAACAATTTCTGATCTATAGTCGACCTCTCGGTAGGATTCAAACCCAGATGAAGTTCTGACCATCTATCAGAGAAAAAAGAACGAATTGATCTTGTAGGATTCCCAAGAAATTCTTCTATTTCTTCTGGAAGCAGATGATTATTCATCTGCTTCTCACGTTCCGGGAATAGCCGAGCCATTGAGGAATATCCGGAAAGGTATTTTGAGAATCGATCTGATTTTATCTCTGTTCGTTCCGTTTGAAGAAAGGAAGTATCTAAAAGAATTGATCTTTCTTTTAGTTGCTGAATCTCCGTTTGATTGATCAATGTGTGATATTCCGAACCCTCATTACTACTGGAATTGAAAGGATCTATGGATTGATCAGAAAATCCTTTCGATTGGCTAGAATCCGTTACTTGAAAGAAAATGGATCTTATGGAATCATATTGAATATTTGACGATACATTCCGTACCTTGCTAAAAACCCGATTCCTGTTTACCACCCACGGATTGTCTAACCAAATCAAATTCTCTCTCGAGACGTTCCTCAAAAAATCCGATTTGTGCCGATTCTTCCCCCCAATAACGAAGAGATCTTGGCGGAATTGCCACATATGAAATTGAGCGCAATTTTGCAAAAAAATACCCCCCTTGTTTCTCGAGAGGAGATGGGAAACATGTTCAATCTCGTTTGATTGAATAGTCGCCTCAGCTCCTTGTTGTTTGAAGAAACCCCCCTCATCAATTGGTCTTTTTTCACGAAAAGCAGACATGAGATAACAAATCAAATGTTTCACTAAAATTTCGAATAGCTGTCCCGAATTCAAGTTGATTATGTTTCGCTTCTTACTCGGAGAAAGGCGGTCAAATAATTTCCAATCATGGTCCTTGCGGATCGGATCATTCGTATAGGATACAAAAAAAAACTCCAGATATTTTATATCTTTCTCTTTGAATGAGATCTCAATTCCAGCTGCAATTTCATTCGATATCTTACAGCTGGAATTCCTCTTTTTTACGATCGCATTCCTCCTTCGCCGCGAACCCCAGTTAGATTCAGACATGATACACTTTTTAGTTATTGGAAGAACCCAAGTACTTTCTTTCGGATCCATGAAACAACTCTCATAGATATTTTTCCCTTTTGGAAGATACAGGAGCGAAACAATCAACCTATTGAGATTGGAAGACCAAAAGGATTCTTTCAATGTATAATTGGGGGGTCCAATGGAACGCAGAGGTTTAGGAAGAAGCCCCATCAAATAGATATTTTTTCTTTCGACCCTATCGACCCTATTTCGATTGTATATAAGGACCGCTACTACAAGTACAAGCAGTACTACACCTTTGATCGTGCAATGTCGACGAATTGAACCCTGTGAATCACGTGAAATTAGGACACTCCAAATTCGGGAATCAAAAAGTTTCATAAAGCGCTCTTGGTGGAAAAAAAAGGAAGTGAAAGATTTCACCGAATCGGGTTGGATCCATGAATCCAAGAAATCGTGAGAATTCTTGATTTCTCTCAATTCGAAGATCCAGGATTTGAATTGATGTCCTCTCATTTCATTGATTCCTCCTAAAGAATCCAAAAGAATCTAAGTGAATTGAATTTGGGTCACTCGCGATGTACAATGACCCCAGTGAAGCATCCATGGCTGAATGGTTAAAGCACCCAACTCATAATTGGCGAATTCGTAGGTTCAATTCCTGCTGGATGCAGGCCAACGGGGACATTCAATAAGGCTAGTTCCACTGGCTCCGTATCAATGGAATCTCATCATCCATACATAACGAATTGGTATGGTATATTCATACCAACCATAACATATGAAGAGTAAGAACTAGAATTCTTATCGATACTGGAACTCGTGGGGAAGAAAGTCGAATCAGGATCAACTAGGACAGAAATAAAGCATTGGGTCGAACTCTTCTTTGGCGTCAAAGTAATAGCTATAAATAGTCATCAACTCCCGGGAAAGGGTAGAAGAATGGGACCCATTATGGGACATACAATGCATTACAGACGTATGATCATTACGCTTCAACCGGGTTATTCTATTTTACCTCTTATAGAGAAGAGAAAAGAATTGAAGTAAAAAAAAAAGAAAAAAAAAATACTAAATAACACGGCGATACATTTATACAAAACTTCTACCCCGAGCATACGCAAAGGATCCATAGACAGTCAAGCGAAATCCAATCCGCGAAATAATTTGATCTATGGACAGCATCGCTGTGGTAAAGGTCGTAATTCCAGGGGAATCATTACCGCAGGGCATAGAGGAGGAGGCCATAAGCGTCTATACCGTAAAATCGATTTTCGACGGAATGAAAAAGACATATCTGCTAGGATCGTAACCATAGAATATGACCCTAATCGAAATGCATACATTTGTCTCATACACTATGGAGATGGTGAGAAAAGATATATTTTACATCCCAGAGGGGCTATAATTGGAGATACCATTGTTTCTGGTACAGAAGTTCCTATATCAATGGGAAATGCCCTACCTTTGAGTGCGGTTTGAACTATGGATTTACGTAATTGGAAGTAACCAATTAGGTTTACGACGAAACCTAGAAATTGATCACTGATCCAATTTGAGTACCTCTACGGGATAGACCTCAACAGAAAACTGAAGAGTAACGGCAGCAAGTGATTGAGTTCAGTAGTTCCTCATAGAAAACTATTGACACTCCAGATATGGTAATATGGAGAAGACAAAATTGTTTGAAGCACGGACAGAAGCGGAAGCGACCCTTGTTTCAAAGAGAAGAGGATGGGTTATTCACATTTCATTTGATGGTCAGAGGTGAATTGAAAGCTAAGTGGTGGTAATTCTAAAAATTCCCCCGGGGAAAAATAGAGATGTCTCCTACGTTACCCGTAATATGTGGAAGTAGCGACGTAATTTCATAGAGTCATTCGGTCTGAATGCTACATGAAGAACATAAGCCAGATGACGAAACGGAGAGACCTAGGATGTATAAGATCATAACATGAGTGATTTGGCAGATTTGTATTCCTATATATCCACTCATGGGGTACTTCATCACACGATTCATATAAAATCCATCTGTCTAGATATCATCATATAATATAGATATACATCCGGAAAGCCGTATGCTTTGGAAGAAGCTTGTACGGTTTGGGAAGGGGTTTTTATTGATCAAAAAGAAAAATCTACTTCAACCCATATGCCCTTAGGCACGGCCGTACATAACATAGAAATCACACTTGGAAAGGGTGGACAATTAACTAGAGCAGCAGGTGCTGTAGCGAAACTGATTGCAAAAGAGGGTAAATCGGTCACATTAAGATTTCCATCTGGGGAGGTCCGTTTGATATCCAAAAACTGCTCAGCAACAGTCGGACAAGTGGGTAATGTTGGGGCGAACCAGAAAAGTTTGGGTAGAGCCGGATCTAAGTGTTGGCTAGGTAGGCGTCCTGTAGTAAGAGGGGTAGTTATGAACCCTGTAGACCATCCCCACGGGGGTGGTGAAGGGAGGGCCCCGATTGGTAGAAAAAAACCCACAACCCCTTGGGGTTATCCTGCGCTTGGAAGAAAAAGTAGGAAAAGGAATAAATATAGTAATAGTTTTATTATTCGTCGCCGTAAATAGGAATATTCAAAATCAAATAAATATTGTTTTTTACTCGTCTTTTCAAAAAAAAAAAAAGGGGGGGGGGGGGAATAATAGACCGTGACACGTTCACTAAAAAAAAATCCTTTTGTAGCTAATCATTTATTGGAAAAAATAAAGAAGCTTAACATGAGAGAGGAAAAAGAGATAATAGTAACTTGGTCTCGGGCATCTACCATTATACCCACAATGATCGGCAATACAATTGCCATTCATAATGGAAAGGCGCATTTACCTATTTATATAACGGATCGTATGGTGGGTCAAAAATTAGGAGAATTTGCACCTACTCTTACTTTCCAGGGACACGCGAGAAACGATACTAGATCTCTCCGTTAATAAAATAAAGTGAAATAGGTGCTCTTCGTTCATTGGCGGGAGGCGAACCTTATCTTATGTCAAAGTGGAGAAAGTGGAAGAAGACCTTGAAAAGCAGAAGATGAAGAGGAGCTCGAGTACACAAGTACAAGCTTTAGCTCAACGTATATGTATGTCTGCTCACAAAGCACGAAGAGTCATTGATCAGATTCGTGGGCATTCCTATGAGAAAACACTTATGTTACTGGAACTCATGCCTTATCGAGCATTTTATCTCATTTTTAAACTGGTTTATTCTGCAGCAGCAAATGCTAGTCACAATAAAAATTTCAACGAAGCTGATTCGGTCATTAGTAAAGCCGAAGTCAATGGGGGTACTATCGTGAAAAAGTTAAAACCCAGGGCTAGAGGACGTAGTTATCCGATAGAAAGACCCGCCTGTCATATAATTATTGTATTGAAGGATAGCTCTAAAAAGAAAACAGATCAGGATATATTTTTAGAAACAAAAAATGTATGGAGAGATCCTATAATAGAAAGATATATAGAGAAGGAGAGAGAGAGAGAAAAAAAAAGATGGGTCAAAAAATAAATCCACTTGGTTTCCGCCTTGGCGAAAACCAAAGTCATCGTTCCCTTTGGTTCGCACAACCAAAAAGTTATTACATAGGTCTCCAGGAAGATGAAAAAATACGGGATTGTATCAAGATATATGTACAAAAAAATATAAGAGTATCTTCAAGTTTCGAAGGAATTGGAATTGCACATATAGAGATTCAAAAAAAAATGGACTTGATCCAGGTCATAATCTATATTGGATTCCCAAATTTGTTAATAGAAGGCCAAACACGAGGAATCGAAGAATTGCAGATCAATGTACAAAAGGGGCTTCATTCTGTGAATCGGAGACTTAACATTGCTATTACAAGAGTTGCAAAACCTTATGGACAACCTAATATTCTTGCAGAATATATAGCTCTACAATTAAAGAATAGGGTTTCGTTTCGAAAGGCAATGAAAAAAGCTATTGAATTAACTGAACAAGCAGACACAAAAGGAATTCAAGTGGAAATTGCAGGGCGTATCGACGGAAAAGAAATTGCACGTGTCGAATGGATCAGAGAAGGTAGGGTTCCCCTCCAAACCATTCGAGCTAAAATTGATCATTGTTCCTATACAGTTCGAACTGCCTATGGGGCATTGGGCATCAAAATTTGGATATTTGTAGACGAGCAATAATGGACCCTTCCTTTGCTTGCCATTCTATTCAGTGATAGAACAAAAACTACAAACTATTCCTTTTCACTTCAATAAAAAAAAAAATGAAAAATGAGCAATTCTAATTCTATAAGGTTGAATAAAAATTCGATTGACCTTTTGGTGGAACTGCTATGCTTAGTGTGTGACTCGTTGGTTTTTTATTTAAAGTTGGGATTCAAAAAACAGACCAGCCCCTAACTAATAACTATAAGAACTAGTAACCAACTCATTGCTTTGTATTATCGAGATCCAAGGAAGCAGTCGCCATATGATGTATCGATCATATAGTTGTAGCAACTGAAATCTTTTTTTTCCATAAAGGAAAAATCCATTTATAGGTTGGAAAGAAAAATAGAGGGATGTGGGTAACTGGAAGGGCGAGAGAAAGAGAGAAGGAGAATCTCCATGATATATGATTCCAATATGTATGGTCTATCAATCACATCATATCATAAAAGGCAGTGTGATAAAGCATCAATACTGATTCGTCCATAATTAGATGAATACGGTTCATAAGAAAAATACAAATAATAAAGAGCCCCGAGTCAATAGAGACTGAGGAGATTGGCTCGGGAACGAATTTAATTAGGAGCTCCATTGCATAGTTCAGGCCTAGCCATTAATGGAAAAGCTATGGGAACGACGAAACCTGTGACTGCGGAAGATTCTATTGAAAACGAATCCTAATGATTCATTGGGTGGGATGGCGGAATCAACCAGGAACCAATTAATTTCTTCTGATAGGTCATGGGTTCACCCTACGAATGAAGCAAATATGGAAAGAGTCAATATTCGCCCGCGAAACCATTATTGGATTGCAGTATTTTGACAGATTCGGTAAAGGTCAAGGATTCATTTTCAAAAGAAAGGCATTATCCCATATAAATAAAATAGAAATATCCGTCTAGCCGTATATACTATATACTATACGGCTTCCCGTGTGACAGATTAAATATCAATAAATTCCATGATTCAGTGTATTATTCATTCAATAAATACATATACGTAATCTTATTGAATCGTTTCATTCGCGAGGAGCTGGATGAGAAGAAACTCTCATGTCCGGTTCTGCAGTAGAGATGGGATTGAGAAACAACCATCAACTATAACCCCAAAAGAACCAGATTCCGTAAACAACAGAGAGGAAGAATGAAGGGAATATCTTATCGAGGCAATCATATTTGTTTCGGCAGATACGCTCTTCAGGCACTTGAACCCGCTTGGATCACATCTAGACAAATAGAAGCAGGACGACGAGCAATGACACGATATGCACGCCGTGGTGGAAAAATATGGGTACGTATATTTCCCGACAAACCCGTTACAGTAAGACCTACCGAAACACGTATGGGTTCGGGGAAAGGATCTCCCGAATATTGGGTATCTGTCGTTAAACCCGGTCGAATACTTTATGAAATGGGCGGAGTATCAGAAACTGTAGCCAGAGCAGCTATTGAAATAGCTGCGTGCAAAATGCCTATACGAACTCAATTCATTATCGCGTGATAGGTATGTGAAGGGTATTTGTGATGAAAAATACAATCGCAGATTTTTGGATTTCTGGGCAGACAATATTTCTCTCTTTTTCCTTTGCCTTTTGCATTGAAAGAGCAGATTCAAAAAAAAAATGATATGATTCAACCTCAGACTCATTTGAATGTAGCGGACAACAGCGGGGCTCGAGAATTGATGTGTATTCGAATCATAGGAGCTAGTAATCAACGATATGCTCATATTGGTGACGTTATTGTTGCTGTAATCAAAGAAGCAGTGCCCAATATGCCTCTCGAAAGATCAGAAGTGATCAGAGCTGTAATTGTACGTACATGTAAAGAACTCAAACGCGACAACGGTATGATAATACGATATGATGACAATGCAGCAGTTGTCATTGATCAAGAAGGGAATCCAAAAGGAACTCGAGTTTTTGGAGCGATCGCGCGGGAATTGAGACAGTTGAATTTCACTAAAATAGTCTCATTAGCTCCTGAAGTCTTATAAATATTAGTAGATGAGACCGAGTATAGTCAGGTCTCTGAAATAGATCACGTTAGTAGATTGTGTCTCACGCATATACCTTTAATAATTCATAAATAAATAAGAAAAAATGAAAAAAAAAAGGAACATGTTGATTATATCAAAACTGGAAGGCACCCATAATTTTAGTTCGTCATGGGTAGGGACACTATTGCCGATATAATAACTTCTATAAGAAATGCTAACATGGATAAAAAAGGAACGGTTCGAATAGCATCTACTAATATCGCCGAAAACATTGTTAAAATACTTCTACAAGAAGGGTTTATTGAAAATGTTAGGAAACATAGGGAAAACAACAAATATTTCTTGGTTTCAACCCTGCGACATAGAAGGAATAGGAATAGGAAAGGAACATATAAAAATATTTTAAAGCGTATCAGTCGTCCCGGTCTACGAATCTATTCCAACCATCAACGAATTCCTAGGATTTTAGGGGGAATGGGGGTCGTAATTCTTTCTACTTCTCGAGGTATAATGACAGATCGAGAAGCTCGACTAGAAAGAATTGGGGGAGAAATTTTGTATTATATCTGGTGATCCTTCTGGTATCCGAATTTGATCCGTAACTTGCTATTTGGGAAAAAGAGAGGAAAGACGAATTGTCTACTATTACTCCTCCTCCATTAGTTGATACTTCAAGGGGGTTACCTGGAATGAAAGAACAAAAATTGATTCACGAAGGTTTAATTACTGAATCACTTCCCAATGGTATGTTCCGAGTTCGTTTAGACAATGAAGATCTGATTCTAGGTTATGTTTCGGGGAGGATCCGACGGAGTTTTATCCGGATACTACCAGGAGATAGAGTCAAAATCGAAGTAAGTCGTTATGATTCAACTAGGGGACGTATAATTTATAGACTTCGCAACAAAGAGTCGAATGATTAGGCGGCTTTTTATTTGAATTTCAAAATTCCTTTCATGGGAATACAATTCGAGGTTCAAAATTTCAAGAGACTTATTTTCTTCCAAGGAGTATATTTGGAATTAAGGAATAACAAATATGAAAATAAGGGCTTCCATTCGTAAAATTTGCGAAAAATGTCGACTGATCCGTAGGCGGGGACGAATTATAGTAATTTGTTCCAATCCGAAACATAAACAGAGACAGGGGTAATCTTTCTAACAAGGGACTTTCTAAACGGTCCGATGTACAAATAAAGGATCTGTTTTGACATGAAATGGATATATCCGTATATCTCTGACTCATATTTATGAGATGATAAAATATGACAAAAGCTATACCAAGAATTGGTTCACGTAAGAATGGACGTAGAATACAAAAAGGAGTTATTCATGTTCAAGCGAGTTTCAACAATACCATTGTGACTGTTACAGATGTAATAGGTCGGGTGGTTTCTTGGTCCTCCGCTGGTACTTGTGGATTCAGAGGCACAAGAAGAGGGACACCATTTGCTGCTCAAACCGCAGCAGGAAATGCTATTCGTACGGCAGTGGATCAGGGTCTGCAACGAGCAGAAGTCATGATAAAAGGCCCTGGTCTCGGAAGAGATGCAGCATTACGAGCCATTCGTAGAAGTGGTATACTATTAAGTTTCGTACGTGACGTAACCCCTATGCCACATAATGGATGTAGGCCTCCTAAAAAAAGACGTGTGTAGAAATCAAAATTGAATGGATTTCAATAGAAATAAATGATTCAATGATCTGATCAAACAATAATATTAGTATGGTTCGAGAAGAAGTAGCAGTATCCACTCGAACACTACAGTGGAAGTGTGTTGAATCAAGAACAGACAGTAAGCGTCTTTATTATGGCCGTTTCGTTCTGTCCCCGCTTATGAAAGGTCAAGCAGATACGATA